GATTTCTTTTATTCATTCCCCCGCACCGCTATGGATGGATTTAATGTAGTACCTTATTACCTCACTGGGAGAGAAGGAAGGGAAGACACAGACTCACAATAAGAGGGACTTTCTAGCTATCCTGCCTACGCTATTACATAGCAGACAGACTTTATTTGGTAGCTACATGCCCAAGGTAAACCATTCCCAAAAAGAACCGTGTCCCATACCAACTACCAAAGGAAAGAAGAAGACACCCATTTAATAACATTCTTATCTGTCCTATCTTGATCTAACCGCCTGGGAAGACCGATTGGAACCAATACCGCTAAAGAAAAGGTACGTTCCGAGGCCTATAAACTTTGAATCCTCTGCAAGATAGCACAGGCTCTTTGCCACGTGAATCATAATAGGCTGCTGTTAGCATGTTAGTTGCCTCTTACCTGACCCTTCTTACTGGATTTCCGGTCTTTCCTGATGGTGAATAAGCGCGGATTAATTAGCAGGTAACTTGATATTTCATAAAACTGGTAGAGTAGAAAGATTCGCTCTTCGCGGCAAATAATGGATTAGATTAAAGAACAGTCGTAAGGCTGCATTGATCGAATAGATGACTAAGGCTTAGAACTGATAGCAATTGAATCAGCTGTTGATGCAATAGAAGTAGAAGGTCTTTCTGCCCCCTGCTCTCGAACGTGCTCTTGTCGCAATTGAATCTGAATACCAGATTTTCTGGGTATTGGCAGTGAATCAGATAGAATAGGTAATTGTTCCATTAGGAGCTCTTGTCTTATAGAAGTAACCGGTGTTGGATAGAAGACTGTTTTAGTTGCCGGCTTGAGAAGAAGCTACACATTCATCTTACTCGAGAAATGACTTTTGAATCGAGAGCTTTTTTAAAAAATATTCCTATTTAGGAACTTCACTGAGAGAAAGTAAAGAGAGTAACTGCAATAAGGCAAATTTGACAGCATCCGATTTTGTACAGTGCAGACGCTTTTGGGGCATTCTCCTTCATGAAAATGGCATCAAGCCGATGTGGGACTTGAGGAATAGAAGGAGCTCTTTGGAGAGTGGAGAGGAATAACCGGGATTTTAAGCATTCTTCGTCCCTTATCCGCACATAGATCTTTTGACAGCTGGGATGGACTTTTGGTTTTGGGATTGCTCGGAACTTCACTAAAAGCAGGGGAAAGAAGTGACATCATATATAAAGAAAAGGACTCGAATGCAAGCTCCTATGGAACTGTTTGGTGGAATTGAATCAAGAGTACCACTTACAATTGAATCAGGAACCGCCGCTAGAAGGGGAACTGAATCCGATCCTGCTTGACTTTCTTTGCCTAGGATGAATACCCGTTCTTAGAGTGATAGTAGCTGTGAAAGTCTCCGGTGTGATTGAATCAGTAATCGCTCCTACCTGTTCAAGATTTTCTAACTGTGAAATCATCCCTTGCTCTCGTAAGCGGTGTCACTGCTTTCACCGAGGGGGATAGAATAAGCTCTTTGTGACGCTAACTAGAAAAATCATAAGAGAAGAAAGATCGTAGCGAATGAAAGGTGGGGCACAAGGCTATCCGAGTTCACAGGTGTCGTTGTTTATCCCCTTATTCATTAAGATTGGGTTGATGTTCAGTGACTGGCCTTTCTCTTATGATTGAATCTATATGCATTCTTTCTTAGGATAGGACCTGATCGACCCAATCAATATGTATAGTAGAATCAAATTGATTCCTACTTCAACTCTTTTTTCTCTTTTCTCAACTAGTTAAGAGGAGTCATGGAAAGAACAGGTTCAAAATCACGATCAATTCCTTTTTCAAATGCAGCTGCACGAGCCCTTCCCGCGTGCCATAAATGACCTACGAATAGGAAGAACCCTAGAACAAAATGAGAGGTAGCTAACCAACTTCTAGGAGAGACATAATTGACTGCATTGATCTCGGCACCACCTACGGAATTTAATGAACCTAAAGGCGCATGGGTCATACGCAGAACGTCGTTCTTGCCAAGGTTGTATGTCTTTTTTCAACCTCCTCAAGTCCAAACCATTTGGACCTCTTAGAGGTGAGCGCGCAAATCCCAAAAACGCATAGTTTCTCCTCCAATAAAGAACTTCTCTGGTGGGCGAACGCATTAGATATTTACCTAAGCCGGTAGGTCCTTTAGCTCCTCCCACGTTAGCCCCAAGACGTTGGTCTCTAACTAGAAAAGTAAAAGCTTGAGAAGCTTCTGGTCCAGTGGGCCCGTAAAACTCACTAGGATAAGCGGTATTATTGAACCAGACAAAGCAACAAGCAATGAAACCAAAAGCAGATAAAGCGCCTAAACTATAAGACAAATAAGCCTCCCCGGACCATACAAGTGCACGGCGAGCCCATGCAAAGGGTTTGGTTAAGATATGACAGATTCCACCAAGTATACAAATGGAACCTAACCATACATGCCCCCCAATTATATCTTCCAAATCATCCACACTAACAATCCATCCTTCTCCTCCAAAAGGAGATTTTAGTAAATA